TTTTTTTTTTTCAAATTTTTACATATTCATTCAAAAAAAGTTATATGTTTTGACTGAAGTTAGATAATAGAGTTATTTTTTTTATGTATTATTTTTTTATGATTAATTTCTTAAAGAGTTTTTCAATGAATCAGTTACGTGAATTCTGAATCCTGAGATGGTGCAAATGCCAAAGACGATGAATTGAGTTCTTTTTATCTTTCTCTATTTTTGTTCATACCACCTATAATGATTGATAATTCACAAATTTTCAATTGAATTTTTTTGATTCTTGGAACTAGTTATCTTTCTCTATTTCTTTAAAAAATTTTTAAATTGAAACTTAGGGAAGTACTTTAGAAACATATGTATAAAAAAACATATTTTATTGAGTCCCTTCATGCCTACTATAACTAGTTATTTCGGTTTTTTACTAGCAGCTTTAACTATAACCTCAGTTCTATTTATTGGTCTAAGCAAAATACGACTTATTTGAAATTAATTGAATGAAGATTTTTTTATAAAAAAGGATTTCGGTGGTATTTCGTATGTTCGATAGTTCCTTACCGTATTAATTACCCAATTTTGGTCATTGAGATTCATCGGCAATACAGATTAAGAGCTAGGAATAGATAGTACCTCTCTTTTCTCCCTTTCAAAAATGAAAACAAAAGAAAATTGAAATGATTGAAGTTTTTTTATTTGGAATCGTCTTAGGTCTAATTCCTATTACTTTGGCTGGCTTATTCGTAACTGCTTATTTACAATACAGACGTGGTGATCAGTTGGACTTTTGATTAATTAACATCTCTTTTTTTTGACTGACCTCCTTCTTGCTTTCATATGCGGGAGGTCTAATTCAGATTGCTGCTCAATGCTTTGCGAACAGTGGAATTTTGACACAATCTAATAAACAAGAGTGAAATCACGCTCTGTAGGATTTGAACCTACGACATTGGGTTTTGGAGACCCACGTTCTACCGAACTGAACTAAGAGCGTTTTTCTTGTTTTTTATAAAAAAGGAAAAGGCTAGAAAGAGGACATTCTTTAACCCGAATGGATTTTGTACGTATATACTATATGATAGTATATCATAAATTTCAGAATTATATGTATGTCCAATTTTATTAAAAAAAGATAGATCTAAAATAGATCCCTTGTTACTGCTCAGAAGAGCAGTAATAGGTAGGGATGACAGGATTTGAACCCGTGACATTTTGTACCCAAAACAAACGCGCTACCAAGCTGCGCTACATCCCTTTCAATTGGTTTACAGTGTCATTGTAGAGAATTCCTGTCTTGTTTTCCACATCCTTCTTCTTTTTTTATTGGTATATCAAATTCATTTCTTCTTTTTTTTCTCATATCAGATAACAAACATATAATTAAAAAAATGACTTTTTTTACGAAAATTCTTTCAATTTTACATAAATAGGCGTTTACATTTGAAAATGGAATCTATAAAATCGGTCTAGTAGACAATATTTCAATTCTAATTTTGAAAGTGTGGGGCGGAAGTTACGTATACAAATACAAGAACTTCTTAACTACATGTACATCTGTAGTTATATATATTACTATATATAATGTAATACAATAAAGAAGGAGGATTTCAAATGCGAGATCTAAAAACATATCTTTCCGTAGCACCGGTACTAAGTACTCTATGGTTCGGTTCATTAGCAGGTTTATTAATAGAGATTAATCGTTTATTTCCGGATGCATTAACATTTCCCTTTTTTTAATTCTAGTTATTAATATCAGAAAGGGGTGAAAAATTTTAGAGATACAATCAACGATCGGGGACTAACCCCCCCTTTTTTTTCTAATTCATTCTAAAAAAAATTAGAAAAAAAAAAAGGGGGGGGGGGGCGCAAGGTCATAAAAACGAGGGTTCAGGATCCAATTAAATTAGTAATAGAACGAAAAAAAAGTGTTGCTGGGGGAAGAGTATCCTATGAGATACTTAAAAAAAAATACTGTACAAAGATTTTAAATATAGTTTTCACAAAATCATTGTATTGCTTATTATTTGATTTTTATTTAATTACTAATTAATATTCATTGCAACGAAATATTTCAGAATTTTTTTTAGTTAACAGCTTCTATTTTTTTGGTTCTTGTTCTTTCTGGATCCTAAAATTAAAATAGAAGATTGGGGTGAATCATAAATCCAAAGGAGGTTTCATGGCCAAGGGTAAAGATGTTCGAGTAACAATTATTTTGGAATGTACCAGTTGTGTTCGAAATGATATTAAGAAAGAATCCGCGGGAATTTCCAGATATATTACTCAAAAGAATCGGCATAACACCCCTAGTCGATTGGAATTGAGAAAATTCTGCGCCTATTGTTATAAACATACAATTCACGGGGAAATCAAGAAATAGATTAAATTGAGTGCTTGTATGTCAATTTTTATTTTAAGAACAGGAATAATGCTAGTATCTATATTATCTATATATTATTACATATATATAAATATAAACAACTAAATCAATAGAAAGAAATCTAATCCTATATTCTTAATTCTATATAGAAACTCTATCCTATATAGAAATAGAAATCGTTTTTATTTTGATCCGATCAAAATAGGATTTTTTTAGAGATAAGGAATAAAAAAATTATGAATAAATCTAAGCGACTTTTTACTAAATCCAAGCGATCTTTTCGTAGGCGTTTGCCCCCGATCCAATCGGGGGATCGAATTGATTATAGAAACATGAGTTTAATTAGTCGATTTATTAGTGAACAAGGAAAAATATTATCTAGACGGGTGAATAGAGTGACTTTAAAACAACAACGATTAATCACTATTGCTATAAAACAAGCTCGTATTTTATCTTTGTTACCTTTTCTTAATAATCAGAAACAATTTGAAAGAAGTGAGTCGACCCCTAGAACTACTAGCCTTAGAACCAGAAAAAAATAGACTTATTCTTCAATTGAATAACAATTCCAATCCGAAGGAATTAAAAAAGAGATTAATATTTTGTTCGAAAAATCCAATCAAGAATCAAAAATTGATTGTTACGTCTGTGTCTGTCATAAAAAAGAAAAGAATCGTCGAAAAGAAAAAGAATAAATCTTTTTTTAGCGACTATATACTCTCGTTTTGTTTTGACGACTTTTTTTTATAATACTAATTTCTACTCTACCTTCCCCGAGCTCATTCTCTTTAGAACTCTATTTCAAATATTTTAGTGGATTTCTTTCAACCCCCTTAGTTTTTTATCTCATTCGAAATCGTATAAAGACAACTCCTATTTAATAGAGCTATTTGTGCAAGTATTTTCCGATTAAGAAGTAATTGCTTCTTGTACAGATTGTGTATGAATCGGTTATAACTATAGAATACCCCTGTTTCGTGAATTACGGCATTTATTCGAGTGATCCATAAACGGCGAAAATCTCTTTTTCTTTTACCCCTATCCCGATGAGCCGAAACTAAAGCTCTTATTCTCTGTTGAGTCATAGTTCGTGTAAGTCGTGAATGAGCCCCTCGAAAGCTTGATGCAAATAAACGAAGTTTTGTTCTACGCCTCCGAGCTATATATCCGCGTTTAATTCTAGTCATTGAATAAATCAAACTTTGATGAATAACTAATTCTTTTTTTAGTTATTCTTTTTCCCTTTACTAGTCTATTAATAACCAAACGAGTGATTCCAATGTATAAAAAAAAATTCCAATGGCTTTTGCTACTCTAACCTTCCCCACCACTATTTTTTGATAGGTATTTTCCTTTGCTTTGAAAGGATAAATTTCCTTGATGCTTGATAGAAAAAAATAGAATAACTACAAAAAGTAGTAAATAGAAATGGATAAATAGTGGGTTCCATCGTTTCTATGGTTACTTCTAAAACGGTGAGGTCCTCTCTATACACCGGAGCTCCTTCTTTTAATTAATCAATACTATTGGTAACTTGTACAATTCACATTCTTTGGCTCTACCCCATGAATATTCCAGTAATAGGTCTTTCACAATGAGATCCACTTTATACAGTAACGGTATTTCATTTTTAAAATTGATTTGGTCGTTTACCCTGTTAGTCCGTTCTTTTCTTTCAAGAGTGGAATCTTTTTTCTTTTTAATAAAAAATGGAATTTCCCCCGCTTAATGGATAACCATTTGTTATCATTGGGGGTTTTCTAAAAAATGGAGTTGATTGGATTTGCACCAATGTAAACCATAAGTTTCAGACACAATAGAAGATATGAACGATCTATCTTTTTTAAATAATGAATCGAGTTCCTCCATTCTATTTTATTCACAGGTACTGATCCTTGATATTTCAAAAAGAATTTCCTTTTTGCAGTCTATGATCTAAACGAGTCGCACATACACCCGAGTACATGTTCCTCGTCGCTGAGGGCATCCCCGAAGCGCTGGGGATTTCGTGACATTTCGGATTGGCTGTCTTGTATTTCTAATAAGTTGTTTAATGGTTGGCATACGGAATCATATAAATAATGGGCTGGTTTAGATTAGTTCTAACCGGTTAATTCTGAATTACTTCTCTTCAAGATTCTCTTCAATATATATTTTTTTTATTGAAGAGAATATGAAACTAAACCTTTAATCTAAAAAGATATAAAATTTAGAAATTGTAGATTTGCATGAAATCGCTCCTATTTTTTATTGAACCGCTACAAGATCAACAATTCCATGAGCTTGGGCTTCTGTTGCTGACATAAAAACATCCCTTTCCATGTCTTCGGATACAACCCAGATAGGTTTGCCCGTTCTTTGTACATAAACCCTTGTGATGGTTTCGCGAAGTTTTAGTAGTTCTTCCGCTTCCAAGATAAATTCTCCCGTTTGCGCCTCATAAAACGAACTAGCGGGTTGATGGATCATTACCCTGATGATATAATAAAAAAGGTTCTTCTATTTCGCAGAATGAGGCGAGATAACCAAAAAAACAGAGAAATTTGAATAACCGTACAGGCTTTTTTTGTGCATACGGCTCCACAATGGAATTGACTTTTTTGACCTTTCCTTTTGGCAAAAGAAAACAAAATATAGGTTGTATTATACGCAGATCCAGAAATAATCCAATTACCATCCTTCTTTTTTGTAGGAGTTAAAAAAATACTATGATGGTTCCGTTGCTTTATATATCATTTTTTTGATTCGTCTATGATTCAGCAATCCCAAAGTGTCTTTTTTTTTTAATATAAATTTTGTAAATAAGCTTCCGGTGTGAAAACAAAGTTTGTGACGCTGAGATGTGCCCGAATAGGTAGGATATCATTTGAAAAACCCCTTCTTTATCTCATACTACTCTTTCAATATATAATCTCATTTTTTTTAATCTAAAAAATTTCATATCGAATTCGAAGTGCCATGCTATTATTACTTAACTAATTCATATTTCCGATGGCGAAGGCATAGTATTTTTTTTTCTCGAAAATAAAAAAACTCATTGGCGCCAAGCGTGAGGGAATGCTATACGTTTGGTAATTGCCCCCCCGACTAGGATAAAGGATGCTATTGAAGCGGCCAATCCCATGCATATTGTCTGTACATCGGGTCGCACAAATTGCATAGTATCATAAATAGCCATTCCAGATATTACCCATCCACCAGGAGAGTTTATAAACAAATAAAGATCTTTGGTATCCTTTTCTATACTGAGATATATCATAAGACTAATAAGTTGATTCGAAATTTCGGTATCAACGTCTTGGCCTAAAAAAAACAATCTTTCTCGATAAAGTCGGTTGATTAGGATAAAATTTTATTCCTTAGGAGCCGTACAGGCACCTTTTGATGCATACGGTTCAACAAAAATTGTGAAAAAACCAATGTGTCGATTCCAACCCCCCTTTTTTTTCATAGAAGGTTTTTTTTTATAACTTATAACAGAAGGGCTTGCTCCCAAAAGTCAAAGAAAAAAGAAGTTTTGGCCCCTTTTATTAGATATTTATTAGATATTAAAATCTAATAATAAAACGATTGATTAAGCCGCTCAGACTAACTGGATTCATTGATATTTTTTTTTTTCATCGAGATTCAGTTGAAATGGCGATGATTTTTTCTTGTTCCTGAAAGGGCTTCTTCCTTTTTTTATTCCATTTTTTAGGTTTATGCTCTACCCCGAGTAAAAGGAAAAATTTGCCCGATTTTGATTTGCACATATAGGACAAATGAACCAAATACCGCGTCTTTTTTTACTACTCCAATTTTTTTCAATTCATTTCTTTCACATGTCTTCTGTCAAATAGTCAACAAATTTTTCATTATATTATTTGATTTGAGCAACAGATCACCCTATTTCAATTTTTTTTATTTTTTAATAGAATTTTTTATCATAATTTTGCATATCATATAAGTAGTAATTATAAAAATATTATATATTAATTATCAATTGGGTTTTTGCTAAACGGAGCCTGGATACTTCATTTTATTAGTCCGATCACGTAAACCATAAAAAAGTTTTGATAATCTAATATCAATCTAAATACTCCCTGCATTTAATTCCACTTTATTTTTTGCGCTTCGCATTACAAATTTTTGATAATTCAATCAATCTTTTTGGGCGAAACAGAGGATATCTCGATCGAGGGAGAAAATGGGGAAATCCCATATAGCCCAATATATCTGACAAGTCGCACTATATGTCAACCCAAGATGTATCTCCTTCTCCAGGACTTCGAAAAGGTACTTTTGGAACGCCAATAGGCATGAAATGAAAAAAAAGAGAATGAAGTTCTCTATTTCACTTTGATGTGGAAACGTAAGACTGGGGTTTCATTTTTTAATACTATTATCCTTTTTTCCTACTTTATTAAATTAATCATATTTAAATTAATCATATTTAATACATAAGTTGAATAAGCTAAAATAAAATATAAAATAAAAGTAAAGTAAGAGAGAATGAATAAAAATAAAAGAAATTTTTTACGAACGGGTTTCTGAATGATGAACAACAATAGCTATCTTGGTTCATATAAAATAGAATTCACCCCCATTGCGTATTGGTACTTATCGGATATAGAATAGATCCGCTTCCCTTTTTTCCTATGAATCGAATTGTTCCATTATTACTAACAGAATAGAACAAATATTAATCCTTTCTCCGAAAAAATTACCTAAAAAAGGGGGGTCCGTAGCATAGTTTTTTCCAATGCAATAAAGTTACATAGTGTCTATTTTTCCTTGATAAAGGGGTATTTCCATGGGTTTGCCTTGGTATCGTGTTCATACTGTTGTATTGAATGATCCCGGTCGTTTGCTTTCTGTTCATATAATGCATACTGCTCTGGTTGCTGGTTGGGCCGGTTCGATGGCTCTATATGAATTAGCTGTTTTTGATCCCTCCGACCCCGTTCTTGATCCAATGTGGAGACAAGGTATGTTCGTTATACCTTTCATGACTCGTTTAGGAATAACCAATTCGTGGGGCGGTTGGAATATTACAGGAGGGACTATAACGAATCCGGGTCTTTGGAGTTACGAAGGGGTAGCCGGAGCACATATCGTGTTTTCTGGCTTGTGCTTCTTGGCAGCTATTTGGCATTGGGTATATTGGGATCTAGAAATTTTTTGTGATGAACGTACAGGAAAACCTTCTTTGGATTTGCCCAAGATTTTTGGAATTCATTTATTTCTTTCAGGAGTGGCTTGCTTTGGTTTTGGCGCATTTCATGTAACAGGATTATATGGTCCTGGAATATGGGTATCCGACCCTTATGGACTAACCGGAAAGGTCCAACCCGTAAACCCGGCGTGGGGCGTGGAGGGTTTTGACCCTTTTGTTCCGGGAGGAATAGCCTCTCATCATATTGCAGCAGGGACGTTGGGTATATTAGCGGGCCTATTTCATCTTAGTGTTCGTCCGCCTCAACGTCTATACAAAGGATTACGTATGGGCAATATAGAAACCGTTCTTTCCAGTAGTATTGCTGCTGTCTTTTTTGCAGCTTTTGTTGTTGCTGGAACTATGTGGTATGGTTCTGCAACTACTCCCATCGAATTGTTTGGTCCTACCCGTTATCAATGGGATCAGGGATACTTTCAACAAGAAATATATCGAAGAGTTAGTGCTGGACTGGCTGAAAATCAAAGTATATCAGAAGCTTGGTCTAAAATTCCTGAAAAATTAGCTTTTTATGATTATATTGGTAATAATCCAGCAAAAGGAGGGTTATTCCGAGCGGGTTCAATGGACAATGGGGATGGAATAGCTGTTGGATGGTTAGGACACCCCGTCTTTAGAAATAAAGAAGGGCGTGAACTTTTTGTACGCCGTATGCCTACCTTTTTTGAAACATTTCCGGTTGTTTTGGTAGACGGAGACGGAATTGTTAGAGCCGACGTCCCATTTCGAAGGGCAGAATCAAAATATAGTGTCGAACAAGTAGGTGTAACTGTTGAGTTTTATGGTGGTGAACTCAATGGGGTGAGTTATAGTGATCCCGCAACTGTGAAAAAATATGCTAGACGGGCTCAATTGGGTGAGATTTTTGAATTAGATCGTGCTACTTTGAAATCCGATGGTGTTTTTCGTAGCAGTCCACGAGGTTGGTTTACTTTTGGACATGCTTCGTTTGCTCTACTTTTCTTCTTTGGACACATTTGGCATGGTTCTAGAACCCTCTTCAGAGATGTTTTTGCTGGTATTGATCCAGATTTGGATGCTCAAGTGGAATTTGGGGCATTCCAAAAACTTGGAGATCCAACTACAAAAAGACAAGCAGTCTGATGCAACATTCCTTTTTTTCTTCTAGTTTCTGTTTGCGATTTTATTTAATGGGTAGGGTACCGTAGGAATCTTTATTTAAATCGCTGCCGTTTCTTTGACTCTTTTTCTTTCTTTCTTTATCCAGAGGGATAAACAAAACAGGTATGAAAGCTATAATTGTAAACCACGATCAAATTTATGGAAGCATTGGTTTATACATTTCTCTTAGTATCCACTTTAGGGATAATTTTTTTCGCTATTTTTTTTCGGGAACCACCTAAAATTTCAACTAAAAAATGAAATAATTTTTCATTATCTTCATTGACGTAATCAGCCTCCAAATATTTGGAGGCTGATTACGTCAACTAGTCCCCGTGTTCCTCGAATGGATCTCTTAGTTGTTGAGAGGGTTGCCCAAAGGCAGTATATAGAGCATACCCAGTAAAACTTACAAGTAACCCAGATATAAAGATGGCGACTAGGGTTGCTGTTTCCATTATTATAGAATTGAAAGACCACAATGGATCTATGCTAAGATCGTTTATTTACAACGGAATGGTATACAAAGTCAACAGATCGTAATGAATACAAAATAAGATTTATGGCTACACAAACTGTTGAGGATAGTTCTAGATCTGGTCCAAGAAGCACTACTGTAGGGAAGTTATTGAAACCATTGAATTCCGAATATGGTAAAGTAGCTCCTGGATGGGGAACGACGCCTTTGATGGGTGTTGCAATGGCTCTATTTGCGGTATTCCTATCTATTATTTTGGAGATTTATAATTCTTCTGTTCTACTGGATGGAATTTCAATGAATTAGACTCAGAAGAATCTTGACGTCCTAGCTTTTAGCTCGATACAAAAAAGTATGTAGGTCTAAAAATTTTAGCCTATTCTCCTTTGGTAGTTCGACCGCGAAATTTTTTTTCTGCATTGTATATTTCCGGAATATGAGTGTGTGACTTGTTAGAATTGACCCTATGGATAGTACAGAGAATGGGGTCTGTCATCTTTATCAAGATGGTTTTACTTCGTCGGATATTCATTCGAGTATCTGGAGCACGAAATAGATCAAATAGATCACAAAGTATTCGAACTATGATTCATACTTAAATACTCAGACCTCGTAGCCGGACTTCTTTACGTTCTATCGTATAAACTTTAATAAATCAAAAAATTTTTCTGCTTTTAAACTCTTATTTGGATCATAAGGACAAACATTTCTTTGTATTTTATGTTTTTAGTCATTATAGCTATTTTTTGATTGAATAAGTGATGATCCAATGGTTCTCACTCAGTGAACTTTGGATTTTGAAGGTTTCATTGAATTA